TAAATCTCTAGAATTAGCAACAGTAATCCAAATTAAATTCTGTTCTGTGTTATTACATTTTTTTATCTTCAATTTTTAAATAGGTATTGGTTATGTCTAAAACCCAAAATAGAAATTTTTTTACTTTTATTTAATCTATTACCAATACAATATATTCCTTTGTTCCGGACTTTATATTCTAGTCAATTGAATCTGTTGAATTGTTGTTCAGTTCATATTGAAATGAATCCAAATTGATAAGGAGTTAGTCAATGATGCTCGAGCATGTACTTGTTTTGAGTGCCTACTTATTTTCTATCGGTATCTATGGATTGATCACGAGCCGGAATATGGTTAGAGCCCTTATGTGTCTTGAACTTATACTGAATGCGGTTAATATAAATTTCGTAACATTTTCTGATTTTTTTGATAGTCGGCAATTAAAAGGAAATGTTTTCTCAATTTTTGTTATAGCTATTGCCGCCGCTGAAGCAGCTATTGGACCGGCTATTGTTTCGTCAATTTATCGTAACAGAAAATCAACTCGTATCAATCAATCGAATTTGTTGAATAAGTAGTATTGTATTAATCATTGAAATTTGAATATTCATAAATTCGAATTAAATGACCATACATTAAATCTAATCCATGTTTTCGAAAATGTAAGAAATCAAAGTATCTTGGCTCTATCGCATGAGTCGATCCAGAAGTAGATTGTTTCCAAATTTCTGGTAAATTATTGATTCATCTGGTGTCTAAATATATGAGTCATTTACAAGTTTACTAGATCGAAAATTTCTGACGTTCAAAAATTTATAGATTCAATGTCACATTCAGTAAAGATTTATGATACGTGTATAGGGTGTACTCAATGTGTGCGAGCCTGCCCAACCGATGTATTAGAAATGATACCTTGGGACGGATGTAAAGCTAAGCAAATCGCTTCTGCTCCAAGAACAGAGGACTGTGTTGGTTGTAAGAGATGTGAATCCGCCTGCCCAACGGATTTCTTGAGTGTTCGCGTTTATTTATGGCATGAAACAACTCGAAGTATGGGTCTAGCTTATTAATACGTTCCAGAAAACCCTACTCGAATACATTTGATTTTTTTACCCTTACCGACAAAAACCCGCGCTCAAAATATATTTATTTCGAGCACGGGTTTTTCTGGTCCAAGTTTATTTTGTTTTTACCATGAATAATTTTCCTTGGTTAACACTAATTGTAGTTTTGCCAATATCCGCGGGTTCCTTAATTTTCTTTCTTCCTCATAGAGGAAATAAGGTAATAAGGTGGTATACTATATGTATATGTATACTTGAACTCCTTCTAACAACCTATGCATTCGGTTATCGTTTCCAATTGGATGATCCGTTAATGCAGCTAACGGAGAATTATAAATGGATCCATTTTTTTGATTTTTACTGGAGGTTGGGAATAGATGGAATTTCTATAGGACCCATTTTACTTACAGGATTTATCACAACTTTAGCTACTTTAGCGGCTTGGCCCGTTACTCGAGATTCCCGACTATTTCATTTCCTAATGTTAGCAATGTATAGCGGTCAAATAGGACCATTCTCTTCTCAAGACCTTTTACTTTTTTTCATCATGTGGGAGTTAGAATTAATCCCCGTTTATCTACTTCTATCCATGTGGGGGGGAAAGAAACGTTTGTATTCAGCTACAAAATTTATTTTGTACACTGCCGGAGGTTCCGTTTTTTTATTAATGGGAGTTCTAGGTATTGGTTTATATGGTTCCAATGAACCGACATTAAATTTTGAAACATCAGCTAATCAATCATATCCTGTAGCACTAGAAATAATATTCTATATTGGATTTCTTATTGCTTTTGCTGTCAAATCACCGATCATACCCTTACACACATGGTTACCAGACACCCATGGAGAGGCACATTATAGTACTTGTATGCTTTTAGCCGGAATCTTATTAAAAATGGGAGCGTATGGATTGGTTCGGATCAATATGGAATTATTACCCCATGCCCATTCTATATTTTCTCCCTGGTTGATGATAGTAGGCACAATTCAAATAATCTATGCAGCTTCAACATCTCCCGGTCAGCGTAATTTAAAAAAAAGAATAGCCTATTCCTCTGTATCTCATATGGGTTTCATAATTATAGGAATTGGTTCTATAAGCGATACAGGGCTCAATGGGGCCATTTTACAAATAATTTCTCACGGATTTATTGGCGCTGCGCTTTTTTTCTTGGCCGGAACGAGTTATGATAGAATACGACTTGTTTATCTCGACGAAATGGGCGGAATGGCTATCGCAATTCCAAAAATATTCACGACTTTCAGTATCTTATCAATGGCTTCGCTTGCATTACCGGGCATGAGCGGTTTTGTTGCCGAATTGATAGTTTTTTTTGGAATACTTACTAGCCAAAAATATCTTTTAATGACAAAAGTATTAATTACTTTTGTAATGGCAATTGGAATGATATTAACTCCTATTTATTCATTATCTATGTTACGCCAGATGTTCTATGGATACAAGCTTTTTAATGCCCCAAACTCTTATTTTTTTGATTCTGGACCGCGAGAGTTATTTGTTTCGATTTCTATCCTTTTACCTGTAATAGGTATTGGTATTTATCCCGATTTCGTTTTCGCATTATCAGTTGACAAGGTCGAAGCTATTATATCGAATTATTTTTATAGATAGTTTTTGTGAATAAACCAAAATATAAAATACGATTATTTTTAAAATCGTTCATTGTACAATAAAAAAAGTTTTTTTCTGCTCTTAAGTTAAATAAAAAATTGGAATTCTATTATAACCATATAACCAGATATTTTTGACATTTTCGAGAACCATTTGAATCAAGTAATGGAAATGGAATGATTCAAATGGTTCTTGATGGTTTTCATATATATACGTATGCTGTCCTATGCTTCTAGTTATCAAGTACTTTATTCAATTCAATTAGATAGTAATGTAAATGAACCATAACTATGCAACCCTATTCCTAATAGATTAACTCCAAAATAGCATATCCAAATTATAAAAAAGCCCATTGAGGCCACAATTGCAGAATTTACACTTTCAAAATTTTTATTTGTTCTAATATGTAAATAAATCGCAAATACGGTCCAAGTAATAAATGCCCAAGTCTCTTTTGGATCCCAATTCCAATAGGATCCCCATGCTTCATTAGCCCATACTGCTCCCGAAAGAATACCTATGGTTAAAAGGATAAACCCCAAACTAATAATACGATAACTCCATCGATCCAATTGTTGAATTAATTGATACCTGTAATAATTCTGAGAAGAAATCAAAGAAGTGTTTTGTAAGACATTGTTTCTTTCATTCACGTATTGAATCTCACCAAAGGAAAATAACTCAGTTAATAAATTTTTGCTTTTACTAAAAATCCTTATGAATTTTCGAAATGTAATGACTAGAAGAGCTAGTGATAATAATGATCCACACAAAAGAGCTGCATAGCCCAATACCATCATACTTACGTGCATCATTAACCAATGGGATTGGAGAGCAGGTACTAATATTGCGGATTGATGCATTTCAGTTAAAAGACCCGAAGTAGCGAAACCCTGGGTAAAAATAGCACTTGGCGCGGTTATTGCGCTTAAATGGTTTTTTTGTTTTTTAAAATACGGAATCATATGAATAATGGAAAAACCCCACGAAAGAAAAATTAATGATTCATATAAATCGCTTAATGGTAAATGCCCAAAATAAATCCAACGAGTAACTAACAATCCTGTTATGCAGAAAAAAGTAGCTATCATCCCCTTTTCTGATGAATCATATAGTCCTACGATTTCATCGACTAATAAAGTTATCAAATGAATTGTAATTACAATTGAAATGATTGAAAAGGATATATGAGTTAATATACGCTCTAAAGTTGAAAATATCATAAAAATTATTAAAAAGGGGGGCCTCGATTATAGGAATTGAAATCGGGAATTGAATTCATTATAGGGCTTATTCTTTTAGAAAAAGCCATGCCGCCACTCGGACTCGAACCGAGATGCTCTAGCACTGCTTCCTAAGAGCAGCGTGTCTACCGATTTCACCATAGCGGCTTATTCGAAATCATAATAACCTATTTTTATTCAATCGTCGAGATTGAGGCGGTTAGTTCAATATTTTTTTAGGAAACATTCAAATTGATGACTAAAAGTTTGTTTCAAATCGTTTTTTTTATTATTTATTTATTATTTTAATTTTAGGGTATCCGTTTTTTTAACTTAACTAACAACGGAACGGGATTTTTCGTTTCGTAGTTTATTACTCTACGGTCTCCTGAAAATAAAACGGAACGTTTGTAACTAGATAATTTTGACTTCAACCCATGGATAGAACTAAAAATAAAAATGGATTATCGAGTCAAGTCGATGGGGAAGGTGAGAATCCCCATCTTGAAAATGATAAAGCATACCAAAACCAAAGGTGAAACCTTGTGCTTGCGTTTATTCTTTTTCAAACAAAAGAATACCATTCATTTTTTAAATTCAGTAGACAACCGAATTCTTATTTCTACTAAAAAAACAAAATGAATTCAATTTAATATTGTTATTGATCAGGTTAAAACATTAGAGAAGGGAAATCATTTTTTTTTTATTAAATGAAATAGTAATTTAAGTAATTTATTAAATAGTAATTTAGATTATTTTACTATTATTAGATTATTTTACTATATATTATTCTATTATTATTATTCTATTATTATATTATTTATATTCTATTATTTTTATAACCTCTAAATTTTAGAAAAAAAAACTTATAAATAAATAAATAAAATTATAACAAAAATTAGACTCTTTTTCGAATTAGACCGATCCAGATTTTTTAGTCTATTGGTTTATTATTTATTTGTCACATAAAAAAAACTTTTTGAGCTACCGGTAGAAAGAGATTTCGCTAACGAAAAAGCTTTCAATGCTGCCCAATACCCCTTCCTTTTCCAACTATTTTTACGAATACGTTTTTTTGAACTAGAGGTGCGCTTTTTTGGAACTGCCATTAAAAAATGATAATAGGTTCGTCGGTTGGATGTGAAAGACATCTATTGTTCAAAATCAATTGTTCTTTACTATATCTCTATCTAGTTATTCTCTAAATTACACTCCCAAGGTTTATAGAAAAATCGTCTAAAATATTACTAAGAACAATAAGATCTACTATGCCAAATAGAATAGATTGAAGTTGATAAAATAAAATTCAAATCAAAAAAATACAAACAAAGGGGTTGCGTGTTTGCTTTCTTTTTTTGTCATGTTACATTCTTACATGTAATAAAATACATCGAAAGGTTTAAAAACCCAATACCTCTCCTAAAAAAACTTTAATAATTTTTATTTTTCTATTATATTAATTAAATTGGTCAAGTTCGAAGAAAAAGTACACTTAATTTTCAAACTCGAATGAGCCTAGTAGTTAATCGATTAAAATATACAAAAAACTTTCTAAAAGCCGTTTTATTGGCCCCTCCATTTTTATTTTACATAAAAAAAGTGTGGGATAGCATTTCCTACAAATAGCTTTTATTGTAATTGTAATGGAAGACAATCAATTAGTTCTAAAATGAATTCGTTAATGATTGGGAATAAAATAACCCAACCAAACTGCAATAAATAGGTTTTGTTTTATGGGAAATAGGTTTTCTGGGTCAAGTTATGGTTCCTATGATTCGTATAAAATACTGTTTTTGTTGTCATTATTTATCCTTGCTCTATAGATATAAAAAAATTATTTTAATACGTAATAATTAGACCGAAAATGCAATTTTTCGTTTTTATCTTCATAAAATTTTACTTAAAAATGGAAATTTCATATTAACAATTCAATTCAATATTAAAAAGAAACTTAATAATAAACAAAGTACGTATTTATTTTTCACTCGTAACTTGTTCATATCATTTGACTAACCCTAACTCTTCATCTTCATTTGAAATAGTTGAAGTAGTTTGGAAAGATTCCGAATAATTAAGGCTGTAAAATTCTATATTAAGTTTTATTTTATATATCTTAATTTTTTTATTAATCGATCGCTTTCAAAAGAAAAGAAATAAGAACCGGTGAATCAGAAACAATTAATTAAGATAATTTTTTTTATTTATTTTTTTATGGAATATACATATCAATATTCATGGATCATACCGTTCATTCCACTTCCAGTTCCTATGTTAATAGGAGCAGGACTTCTACTTTTTCCAACGGCAACCAAAAATCTTCGCCGTATGTGGGCTTTTCCGAGTGTTTTATTATTAAGTATAGTTATGCTTTTTTCAGCCCATTTCTTTATTCAGCAACTAAATAACAATTCTGCCTATCAATCTGTATGGTCTTGGACCATCAATAATGGTTTTTCTTTAGAGTTTGGCTACTTGGTTGATCCACTTACTTCTATTATGTCAATATTAATCACAAGTGTTGGCATTATGGTTCTTATTTATAGTGACAATTATATGTCTCATGATCGGGGATATGTGAGATTTTTTGCTTATATGAGTTTTTCCAATACTTCAATGTTGGGATTAGTTACTAGTTCGAATTTAATACAAATTTATATTTTTTGGGAATTAGTTGGAATGTGTTCTTATCTATTAATAGGTTTTTGGTTCACCCGACCCAGTGCGGCGAATGCTTGTCAAAAAGCGTTTGTAACTAATCGTGTCGGGGATTTTGGGTTATTATTAGGAATTTTAGGTTTTTATTGGATAACAGGTAGTTTTGAATTTCGGGATTTGTTTGAAATATTCAAAAACTTGGTTTATAATAATGAAGTTAATCCTTTATTTGTTACTTTATGTGCCTTCCTATTATTTTCCGGCGCAGTTGCTAAATCTGCCCAATTTCCCCTTCATGTCTGGTTGCCCGATGCCATGGAAGGGCCTACCCCTATTTCGGCTCTTATCCATGCTGCTACCATGGTAGCAGCAGGAATTTTTCTTGTAGCTCGGCTTCTTCCTCTTTTCATAGTTATACCTTACATACTAAATCTAATATCTTTGATAGGTATAATAACATTATTTTTAGGAGCTACTTTAGCTCTTGCTCAAAAAGATATTAAGAGAGGCTTAGCTTATTCTACAATGTCTCAATTGGGTTATATGATGTTAGCTTTAGGTATGGGTTCTTATCGAGCTGCTTTATTTCATTTGATTACTCATGCTTATTCGAAAGCATTGTTGTTTTTAGGATCTGGATCTATTATTCATTCGATGGAAGCCATTGTTGGATATTCTCCAGATAAAAGTCAGAATATGGTTCTTATGGGCGGTTTAAGAAAACATGTACCAATTACAAAAACTTCTTTTTTATTAGGTACACTTTCTCTTTGTGGTATTCCACCTCTTGCTTGTTTTTGGTCCAAAGATGAAATTCTTAATGATAGTTGGTTGTATTCACCTATTTTTGCAATAATAGCTTATTCTACGGCAGGATTAACCGCCTTTTATATGTTTCGGATCTATTTACTTACTTTTGAAGGACATTTAAACGTTTATTTTCAAA